AAGATCCAATATTTAAAAATTGTATCTAAAATGACTGGAAAAGTAGAAACAAGACCGGATATAATTTGATCATTATGAGCAAATCCAAAATCTTTGTAGACAGAGCCAATCATTAATTCCCAACCGTGGGGCGAATGGAATCCTATACATAAATCAGTTAATAAAAGAATAGAAAAAGCTTTTATTGTGTCGCTTAAGTTGTATAGGAATTCTTGAAACCAAGAGTTAAGAATAACAAGTTCTTCATTACCTAGAATAGAATAACCACTTAGAATACCGAAACAGATTATATTTGTCGAGAAGTGTAAAATTGTATGGATGCGATCCTCGTTGTGCATCTTGATCAATTGGATCGTTTCTTTGTAGATTTCGATGCGAGGCTTTTGTAAATGTGTTTCCGGGTATTCCTTTATCATTTCGTCCAAACGTAAGAGTTCCTCTAAGTCTATGAATTCTTTTAGAATACTCTTTTCTTGAATATCATTCAAAAAAATTTCGGATTGCCTAGTATTCCACCAATTAGTAAACCAAGATTCCAGACTTTTATTAAATGAGAGAGAGATCCACCAAGGCAAAAATACTATAGATGCAAGATATAGAAGGGAAATTAATACTTTCTTTTTTGCCATTTTTTCGTCTGTGAATTTAAATTAATGAACGCACCTCATTCGTCGACTCTATATGATACTAATATTTCTATCAAGCATAAGTTCTATTACAAGTCATCGATGTATTTCCGGATTTTTTTGTGATTCAGTACAGCGGTTAGTCCTTGAATTTAGAAAGACTATAGAATAAGAAAGAGCCCTCTTCAAATTAATAGTAGTCGGATTTCGAGACGAAAGAACGCCCGTTCTATCAAAATATCAAATATTTAGAAAAAAAAATTCTTTACTTTATGATGAAATGTTTTGTTTTGATATATGATGAATCTATCATTTAGATTTGTTACTGAATTGAGTTAAGTGGATTTACATACGCATAAAAAAAATTGTGGACATAAACAATTTAGTTTTAGAATTGTTTCATATACGTTTGCTTTGGCTCGAGTAAGCGTTCTGAAGAAACTTCAGTTAAGTTATGCTATAGAAAAAAAGATGATTCTTGAGTTTTTTATCTCTTGCAAAGTATTCATTCTCCAGTTCCTTTTTTCAAAATACTTCAATTGGTACACGCAAGAAATAGGCCAATTCAGCAGCTTTTTGCTCAATCTCTCGTGGAGTAAAATTCTCATCAGTACGAGTCAAGGGAATGGCTCCTTGTCCTTTTATTTCCATATAAAGGACACGACGAGCATAAATACCCTCTTTAATTTCTATTCTGATGGACTGAATGTCTTTCATAAGGAATCGGAGGAATATGCGACGATTTTTTCCAGGAAATCCCCAACGAAAAATACACACTATGCCCTCTTTTATATCGAATCGATCATAACCACTACCTACATTCCACGAAATTGTGCACCACAAATAGGAGCTAATAAAAAGACCTGCGATCCCATAGAAAGACATCACGATACCTTGTGGAAAAAAAATTATTTGCTGAGAAGGAAATAAAGATATAAAATTCCTACCAAAATAACTGGACGTTCCAACCAATAAAAACCCTAATGAACCTAAAAAAAGAATAAAGGCCCAACAGAAATTACTCGTTTTTCGAGACCCCGCTATAAGTTCTACCCATATACGTTCTGATCGCCAACTCATACTCTAACTAGACCTAGTTGCATTTTATTGGAATTGGGAGAATAACAAAAATAATTTTTTTTTACTTTTTTTTGTTTCCGAAGTAACTCTCATCAACCAGCACTATTATGATGTGAACCTTTAGGGATAATTCATCGAATTTCTTAGATCCAAACTAAAATAATAACATCCCTTTCATATGATTTCCTAATACATATAGATATATTGACTTTCCATTTCAGAAATTCTCCCCGATCCCGATCTATTTGAAAATAGTTATAATTCATTTATCATGTTTACACATACATAAGAGCTTATGCCCGAAGGAAGCCGCATATTATACCATATTTTACTAAATAGATATCCGTGTTATGATCCAAGTAAGTCTTGAAAAAAAATATATATATATATAAGATTTGTCCTTGTTGTATCTAAAAAATCTTGTTTTTTTGAACATAAAGAGATAAAGAAGCCATTGCAATTGCCGGAAATACTAAGCCCACTAAAGGCACAAAAATGGAGGGTAGACTGTTGAGAGTTATCATAGAATGGGTACCTCGATTTAATATTTGTACCTGTTATTTATTGTTATATTTATTGTTTTATATTTGATCCTTATATTGTTATAAAGATATCTTATAATTCATATATAATTGTTATATTATACTAAGTATACCTAAGTGAGTATATATATACTTAATAGGGATAGGGAGTCTATAAGTATATGTTTTAAGAAATATATATTAATTAATAAAATACAATAAATATATAAATAAATGGACCTATTCATCTTTCTACATGTTTCTAATTCATCT